ATGCTTGAAGTAGGAATCAAATCGATTCCACCAAACCCAATATGTACGGTGGATAAGGTTCTATTTAAAAAGTATTCCCTCTTCTTTTCTTTTCAACTCATTTCTCTCTTCTAATCGATTTTTTTTCTGGCTCGGCTAAACGGGATAGCCGAGCCATTTCCTTTTAGCCTACTCAGCCGGGCAAAACCAATAAAACAAAGAAACGAAAAAAATCTATTCACTGAGTAAAAGGAGAGAGAGGGATTCGAACCCTCGATAGTTCTTTGTTTCGAACTATACCGGTTTTCAAGACCGGGGCTATCAACCACTCGGCCATCTCTCCCAAAGAAAAGTTCTATTTTATTTTTATCCTATATTTTATTTTTATTCCACCCAATAGAACCCCGAACATGGACATATGAGTGGATACCATTACTATCTATAGAAAGATATCGGGTGTGAATCTAGAGGTCTATCTATTTGTATATACCTATATATATATATAATACAGATGCATGAGACAGCAAGCATGCCCCTTGTTTTGTTAAAGTAAAAAAAAAAAAGACCCTCGATTCCGTGCACGAATAAAGGACAAGGGTTGCTAATAAGTCGTATGGAATCAATGAAAGATTCATGGTAAAATCTTTCCATGATGCATTTTTTTTGGCTGATAATGATAAAGAGATCAAATGGTATATATAAGCTTCTTTTGTTGGTAGATTGGAGGATTAGAAACATGACTATTGCTTTCCAGTTGGCTGTTTTTGCATTAATTGCTACTTCATTAATCTTACTGATTAGTGTACCTGTTGTATTTGCTTCTCCTGAGGGTTGGTCGAGTAACAAAAATGTTGTATTTTCCGGTACGTCATTATGGATTGGATTAGTCTTTCTGGTGGGTATCCTTAATTCTCTCATCTCTTGAACCTATTCGTTCTAGTTCTAGATCCAAAAATGAAATGGCCCCTCCCTCCGAATTCCTTCGGGTTGTGAGACACATTAAAATTCAATAATTAAAATTCAATATAAGTCCCCAAAATGCAAATAACGAAAAAGAAAAAATTAGAAAAATTAAAAGTAGAGGGAGGGGACAAACTTTTGGGTATTTGTATTTTAAAAATATGTAAAAATGGAAAATAATAAAATTGAAATAAAATAAAAAAATACTAAATACATATGTAGTTATGTTATTAACTATGTATTCTATTTTGAAATAAGAATTATCTAAAATTATATAAATATATATATATAATTATATATAATGATAATGCGGATATGGTCGAATGGTAAAATTTCTCTTTGCCAAGGAGAAGATGCGGGTTCGATTCCCGCTATCCGCCCAAGATAAGGATAATTGGTAAAGATATTGAATTCAATTGAATATAAAATTCAATATAGTATAGCGGTTCTACTTTTCCCTTTCTTTTCCTCTCACGCCAAAGAAAAAAAAAAGGTAATTAATTATTATTATTCTTTATTCTATATTTTTTGTCGAAAAAATGTTGCGGAGACGGGATTTGAACCCGTGACCTCAAGGTTATGAGCCTTGCGAGCTACCACGCTGCTCTACCCCGCGATGAAGAGACGAGTTGAGAATTGATGGACAAACAGGGATTGAATGCGCCCCTCTACCATATCTGTACAAATAGAATAGCCCATTTATACAGAATGGTAAAGAGGACCCTCTACAATCTATGATCATAGAAATTAATATAAAAATGAAAGGACATTTTAATCCTTACCAACTTGATCTTGTTGCCCCAGGCAACAAACATGCATGAACCATTTCGCGAAGTATGTGTCCGGATAACCCAAAGTCTCGATAGTTAGCTCGCGGTCTTCCGGTCGAAAAACAACGTCGATGAAGGCGTGTAGGTGCACTATTACGTGGTGGAGATTGTAACTTTCCATGAATTTCCCATTTCTCGCTCAATGACGGAACTTTGCTTATTTCTTTTTTTGAGGATCGACGAATCAAATGATATTTTTTTTCCAATTTTTGTCTCTTCTTTTCCCTCTGAATCAAACTTTTTCTTGCCATAATGGTTCAATTACTATTAGTATCAATGATACAAGTCAGATCCTAGATGTAGAAATATAAGAGGGTAGATCCCCTCTCCATTGAAAGAAATGATATTCTCGCGGATACACCCTAAAAGTTAAATAAAGAATTAACCAAACTTGCCCGATGTAGAGGCAATCAAGAAAGCTGCATAAGTAAATATATAACCGACAGAAAAGTGGGCTAATCCAACTAATCTCGCTTGTACAATAGAAAGAGCGACCGGTTTATCTCTCCATCGAATCAAATTAGCTAAAGGTGTGCGTTCATGAGCCCAAGCTAAAGTTTCAATCAATTCCTGCCAATAACCCCGCCAAGAAATTAAGAACATAAATCCAGTAGCCCAAACAAGATGTCCAAATAAGAACATCCACGCCCAGACCGATAAACTATTCATTCCAAAAGGGTTATATCCATTAATAAGTTGGGAAGAGTTTAACCATAGATAATCTCTTAACC